GCTAGGAAGCCTGACTAAAGGGCCATTTTGATGTAATGGATTATGTGCACCCCACTCCTAGTTTTAAGCGTGTAAACACCTAATATAGCAAAAATTTTAAAAAATATCAATTTTTTTTAAAAAATAGATCAAAATTATCTCGCCGAAGCATAATTTTTCTGAATATCTTAAATTTAGCACAAATTTTTATGAAATATTATAAAAATTATAAATTTCGAATTTTTTGAAAAATTGAAATAAATAAAATTATAAGAATTTTTTTAATAAAGCCCTACCTCCTAGCTTAAGCATATAAAACATACAAAATGAAAAATCTAATCTAAATTTTGATTTTTTTAAATTTTCTATTCTCAATTTAAAACTTTGGAGAAAATACTTTTTTAAATTAACTTAAAGTAAAATTATTAATAAATTTCAAGAAAATAATTTTACGGTCTATAAAATTTTAGATGAACTATAAAAAAAAAGAGCCTTAAAGTGAAAAAATCTAATCTAAGTTTTGATTTTTTTAAATTTTCTAATTTAGTTTAAAATTCTTTGAACTTAAAAATTTAAATTATTAGCTCCCTACTAATAATTTTAGTAATCCCTATACTAAAAAATTTTTAAAAAGTGAATTTTAAACAAAAAAAAATAAAACCCTAATAAATAACCCAATTAATTTTTTTTTTCTTAAAAAAATTAATTTTGAATAATCTAAAATTTAAAATTTTTGTAAATTAGCCTATAAATCTATCTTTTAAACTGAAAATTTTATAAAATCAAACTGATCAATTGATTTTGTCGAAATAGTTCACTTGAATTGCTTGAGTAATTTAGAAGTTTAAGTAAATATTGAAATTTCAAGTAATTAATTTGTTTGATCGAATTAAAATTTCAGCAAATCTTGAACCCCAAATCAACTGATTTTGTTGTTACGAATTTGTTTGATCAACTAACGATTTTGACAAATACTGATTTCCTAGATAAGTCAAATTTACTGTTGCAGATTTATTTGATCAACTAACGATTTTGACAAATATTGGGATTTTAGGTAATTTAAAATTATAAGTATAAATATATTTAAAAATCTGAACAAATAAAAATTTTATTAAAGTGAAAAAATCTAATCTAAGTTTTGATTTTTAAAAAATTGATATTATAGATAAATTCGAAGTTTTAAAAAATTATTTTCTTTTAAAAAACAACTTTATTTTTTTAAAAAATAGGGACTTAGAAAATTTTTAAATTATCCCCAAAATAAATATAAAGCAAAGTAAAATCTCTAAATAAAATTTATCAATTTTAATAAATTTAATTAAATTTAATTTTTTATCTAAAAATTTAATTTAGTTAACTATTTTTAGTAGTATATTTAATAAAATTTAATTATTTCTTAAAGTTTCAAAAACTTTTGTACATCATATACTAAAATATAAAAATAAGCTAAAGAAGCTAATGGGTTCATACCCCATTTATATAGGTTTAACCCTATTTTTTATAGTAAAGATAATAAAATTAATATTCTTGATAGTTATAGTCTTAGGGACTTTCATTTCAATTTCTTCTTATTCTTGAATCAATATCTGAATTGGTTTAGAAATAAACTTTTTAGCTTTTGTTCCTCTAATTAATATAGATAATTATAAACAATCTTCTGAAACTTCAATAAAATATTTTTTTGTCCAAGTTTCAGCTTCTATATTTGTCATAATTTCATTTTTATATTCTATATATTTAAATAATTATATTGAATCAATAAATAATATCAATAATTTTATTTTTAATTGTGCTATTCTTATAAAAATAGGAGCAGCCCCTTTTCACATTTGATACCCTGAATTAGTAGAAGGAATAAGATGATTCAATAATTTATTAATATTAACATGACAAAAAATTGCACCAATAATTTTGATTATATATAACTTTAGAATAAATTCTTATTTTATAATTATTATTCTAATTTCTATAACTGTGAGTGGTTTAAAAATGTGAAATCAAACTAGAATCAAAAAAATTTTGGCTCTATCTTCAATTAATCACATAGGTTGAATAATAAGAATAATGTTTTTAAATCAATCAATTTGAATTCTATATTTTTGTGTTTATATTTTAATTACTTTCAATTTAGTTTTAGTTTTAATGAAATTTAATATTAACAATATTTATGAGCTTTTTAGACTTATAAACTTAAATAAATCTACAAAGTTTTTTTTTTTTTTTAATTTATTTTCTTTAGGGGGAATTCCTCCATTTTTAGGATTTTTTCCTAAATGAATGGTACTAAAAATTTTAATAGAAAATGAAATATACTTATTAGCTTTTTTAATGATTTTTTTTACATTATTAAGACTATTTATTTATATTCGTATTATCATTCAACCTTTAATTTTTAAGATTTCAGAAAAAAAGGTTTCTATTAAATATTCAAATTCTTACTTTATTAATTTCATAAATTTTTTTAATATTTCAGGATTAATCTGTTTTACATTAATATACAGAATGTATTAAGGATTTAAGTTAATAAAACTATTAACCTTCAAAGTTAAAAATAGATTAGTTCTAAGCCTTAGAATAAAATTCACCTATAAATTTGCAATTTATAATCATTATTGAATATAAGACTTAATAAAGGAGAAACCTCATAAATAAATTTACAATTTATCGCTTAAATTCAGCCACTTTATTGAATAAATGGTTATTTTCGACTAACCATAAAGATATTGGCACTTTATATTTTTTATTTGGAATATGAGCAGGAATATTAGGAACCTCATTAAGAATTATAATTCGATTAGAGTTAGGAACCACCAGAAGACTAATTGGAAATGATCAAATTTATAATATAATTGTAACAGCACACGCTTTTATTATAATTTTTTTTATAGTAATACCTATTATAATTGGAGGATTTGGAAATTGATTAGTTCCTTTAATAATTGGAGCTCCCGATATAGCATTTCCACGATTAAATAATATAAGATTCTGACTTTTACCCCCAGCTTTAACTTTATTAATTCTTAGAACATTAGTAGAAATAGGAGCAGGGACAGGTTGAACAGTATATCCCCCCTTATCTTCAAATTTAGCTCATAATGGACCTTCTGTAGATTTAGTAATCTTCAGTTTACATTTAGCAGGGATCTCTTCTATTTTAGGAGCTGTAAATTTCATTTCTACTATTATAAATATACGCCCCTTTGGTATAAACCTTGATAAAACCCCTCTATTTGTATGATCAGTATTAATTACAGCTATTCTTTTATTATTATCCCTACCTGTATTAGCAGGGGCAATCACTATATTATTAACTGATCGAAATATTAATACTTCTTTTTTTGACCCTATAGGAGGAGGGGACCCTATTTTATATCAGCATTTATTTTGATTTTTTGGGCATCCTGAAGTTTATATTTTAATTTTACCTGGTTTCGGTATAATCTCACATATTATTACTCAAGAAAGAGGAAAAAAAATTGCTTTTGGAGCATTAGGAATAATTTATGCTATACTAGCTATTGGGTTATTAGGATTTGTTGTATGAGCCCATCATATATTTACAGTAGGAATAGATGTTGACACTCGAGCATATTTTACTTCAGCAACTATAATTATTGCTGTTCCTACCGGAATTAAAATTTTTTCTTGACTTGCAACTTTACATGGAGTTCAATTTAACTTTACTCCTTCACTTTTATGAACTTTAGGATTTCTTTTCCTTTTTACTATTGGGGGATTAACAGGGGTAATTTTAGCAAATTCTTCTATAGATATTATTCTCCATGATACTTACTATGTTGTAGCTCATTTCCATTATGTATTATCTATGGGGGCAGTATTTGCTATTATAGCAGGTTTTATTCACTGATTTCCTTTATTAACAGGATTTAATTTAAATAGAAAAATATTAAAAATTCAATTTTATTTAATATTTATTGGGGTGAATATTACTTTTTTCCCACAACATTTTTTAGGATTAAGAGGAATACCACGACGGTACTCAGATTATCCTGACGCTTACTATATATGAAATAAGATTTCTTCAATTGGATCATTATTTTCAACTATTAGAGTAATATTTATATTAATCATTATTTGAGAAAGATTTTATTCTATACGGTTAAATAAATTTAATATTAATATATTATCTTTAATTGAATGAATTCAACTTACTCCTCCCAATGAACACAGATATTCTGAAATTCCAATTCTATCTTATAAATTCTAATATGGCAGAATAGTGCATTGGATTTAAACCCCAATTATAAAGTTTTACTTTTTTTAGAAATAGCAACTTGAAAATCTAGGGTATTTTTAGATAGATCTTCCTATTTATTAGAACAACTAAGATTTTTTCATGATCACGCTCTTTTAATTCTTACTATAATTACCTGCACAGTAGCATATATTATAATTAGTTTAATATTTAATAAATTTAATCATCGGTTTCTTTTAGAAGGTCATATAATTGAAACAATTTGAACTATTCTTCCAGCCTTTACATTAATTTTTATTGCTCTACCTTCTTTAAAATTAATTTATTTAATTGATGAGATTCGAAATCCTATAATTACTTTAAAAACTATCGGACATCAATGATACTGAACTTACGAATATTCAGATTTCAAAAATTTAGAATTCGACTCTTATATAATTAATTCAAGAGAATTAAATAATTTTAATTTTCGTCTATTAGAAGTAGACAATCGCACTATTTTACCATATTTATCTCACATTCGATTATTAACTTCCTCTAATGATGTAATTCACTCCTGAACAATCCCCTCTTCAGGAGTAAAGGTAGATGCTTCCCCTGGGCGTCTAAATCAAATTAGATTTACTTTAAATCGAACGGGAATTTTTTTTGGACAATGTTCAGAAATTTGCGGGGCCAACCATAGATTCATACCAATTTCGATTGAGAGAATCTCCCCCCAAAAATTTATTAACTGAGTTGAAAAATTTTCATTAGATGACTGAAAGAAAGTAATGGTCTCTTAAACCAATTTATAGTAATTTACGACTACTTCTAATGAAAAATTTAGTTAAATTATAACATTAGTTTGTCAAACTAAAATTATTCTTTTAAAAAATAATTTTTAATACCTCAAGCTATACCTTTAAACTGATTAGAATTATTTTTAATATTTTCTTTAATTTTTTTATTAATTAATATCAAAATATATTATACCAATTTAATAAAATTTGATAATAAAAAAATAATTTTTAATAAAAATAATCAATGAAAATGATAACTAACTTATTTTCATCTTTTGACCCCTCAACTAACCTAAATTTAAGATTAAATTGAATAAGAGTATTAATTAGTTTTTTTTTTGTACCTTCTTTATTTTGAATTATCCCTAATCGTTTAAATTTTTTAATAAAAAAAATATTATTTTTATTACATAATGAATTTAAACTTTTAACAAAAAAAAATAATACTTTAATTTTTATTACTTTATTTTTTTTTATTTTAATTAATAACTTTATAGGATTATTTCCTTATATTTTTACAAGTTCAAGACATATAGTATTTACTATAACTTTCGCCTTACCTATATGATTAAGATTCATAATTTATGGTTGATTAATAAATACTTATCATATATTTGCTCATTTAATGCCCCAAGGTACTCCCCCTATTTTAATACCTTTTATAGTTTGTATTGAAACTATTAGTAATATTATTCGTCCAGGAACCTTAGCAATCCGTCTTTCAGCAAATATAATTGCAGGACACTTATTATTAACTCTTTTAGGAAATACTGGACCAATAGTAAATATACTACTTTTAATTGTAATTATTATTCAAATTATGTTAATTATTCTTGAATCAGCTGTTGCTATTATTCAATCTTATGTTTTTGCAATTTTAAGAACTCTTTATTCTAGAGAAGTATAATATGACAAAGAATCATTCATTTCATTTAGTAGATTATAGTCCCTGACCAATTTTAGGAGCATTTAGAGCTATAACTACTATAATTGGAATTATTAAATGATTTAATATTTTTAATAGAAATTTATTTTTAATAAGAAATTTAATTTTAATTATAATTATAATTCAATGATGACGAGATGTAATCCGAGAAAGAACTTTTCAAGGAAATCACACCTATTTAGTAACGTTAGGTTTACGATGAGGAATAATTTTATTTATTACTTCTGAAATTTTTTTCTTTTTTAGATTTTTTTGAAGATTTTACCATTGTAGATTAGCCCCATCAATTGAAATAGGAATAAACTGACCACCTAAAGGAATTTCTACATTTAATCCTAATGAAATTCCTTTATTAAATACTTTAATTTTATTAAGATCAGGATTAAGAATTACTTGATCACATCATAGTATAATAGAAAATAATATAAATCAATCATTTCAAAGATTATTAATTACTATTATTTTAGGAATCTATTTTTCTATTCTTCAAGCTATTGAATATATTGAAGCTCCTTTCTCTATTGCTGATTCAGTTTACGGAAGAACATTTTTTATAGCTACAGGATTTCATGGTCTCCATGTAATTATTGGTTCAACATTCTTAATTGTATGTTTATATCGTTTAAATCTGAATCATTTTAGAACTAATCATCACTTCGGATTTGAAGCTGCAGCTTGATACTGACATTTTGTAGATGTAGTATGATTATTTTTATATCTTTCTATTTATTGATGAGGTAGATATTTATATAGTATAACTATTACAATTGATTTCCAATCAAAAAATCTATAATTTAGTATAAATAATTTTTATAATTTTTATATTAATTACTTTAATTTTTATTATTATAAATTTATTAATACTAATTGCTTTAATTATTAACAAAAAAACATTTAAAGATCGAGAAAAAAATTCTCCCTTTGAATGTGGGTTTGACCCTAAAAATTCAGCTCGATTACCTTTCTCTATTCATTTCTTTTTGATTGCTTTGATTTTTTTAATTTTTGATGTAGAAATTACTTTAATTATTCCTTTTATTTATATTTTAAAAATAAATAAATTTATTATAGTCTCCTTTATAATTTCATTTTTTATCCTTATTTTATTAATAGGATTATACCATGAATGAAACCAAGGAGCTCTAAATTGAAAATTATAGGATAATAGTTAAATTAACATTTAATTTGCATTTAAAAAATACTGAGTAATCAGTTTATCTTAAATAAGAAGCAAAAATTGCGTTTAGTTTCGACCTAAAAATATGATTTTTATAAAAATCCTTATTTAATTGAAACCAAAAAGAGGTAAATCACTGTTAATGATTTCAATGAGAATTCTCCAATTAAAGAAATATATTATTTAAGCTTCTAACTTAAAACTTAGAAAATATTGTTAATATTTCTATTTATATAGTTTATTTAAAACATTATATTTTCATTATAAAAAAAGATTAAATCTTATAAATACTTAAAAATTTTAAAAATTTCCCTAATATCTTCAATATTATACTCTTTATAAGCTATTTAAGTAAAAAAAAAAAAATGTTATAAATATTCAAACAACAAATATAATTAAAAAAATTTTTAAATTATTCTTAAAAAAATATTGTAAAATTTTAGAAGAATTTTTTAAATATATAAATAAACCTTGCCCTCCTAAATATTCTGATCAACCTTGATCTAAAAATTTATTATTCAAATTCCCTGAATTTAAAAAAATATAATTTAAGCCTAAAGTTGAAATATAAGGTAAATTTCATATTAAAGAAAAAAAATTATAAATTTTAATATTTTTTATTATAAATAAATTATAAACTAAAGTTAACTTAGAAATTTCTCAACCCATTAATATTCCTAAAATTACTATTAACAAAGTTAATAATTTCATATAAATTGGTAATATAATTAAATATGGATTTTTAAATATTAATCATATTAACCCTCTTCCAGAAAATAACACTATCAAAAATATTACGGTTATTCTTAAAATTATAGAATCTTGTAATTCTTTTAGACTATTTAATACATAAAACATTCTTCTTCTGTATATTAAATAATACAATAAACGAACTCTATAAGAAACAGTCAATCCTAAAGAAATAAATATTAAAAAATAAATAAATAAATTTAAATAACTTATAGAATAAAATTCTATAATCAAATCCTTTGAATAAAATCCAGAAAAATAAGGTATTCCACATAAAGATAAATTTCTTACATTAAAATATACCACAACTAAAGGAGATTTATAAATCAATCTTCCTATAAAACGAATATCTTGACAATTTATCATTAAATGAATAAATCTTCCAGCACATATAAATAGTAAAGCTTTAAATAAAGCATGAATTAATAAATGAAAAAAAGCCAAATAATAACTTCCTAATCTCAAAATTACTATTATTAATCCTAACTGACTTAAAGTAGACAAAGCAATAATTTTCTTCAAATCATATTCAAAATTAGCACCTAATCCTGATATAAATATTGTTATTAATCCAATAAATAATAAAATTAAGTTATAATTTATAATTAGAAAATGAAAACGAATTAATAGATAAACTCCTGCAGTTACTAAAGTAGAAGAATGAACTAAAGCCGATACAGGAGTAGGAGCTGCCATAGCAGCTGGTAACCAAGCAGAAAAAGGAATTTGAGCTCTTTTAGTTATGGAAGCAATTATAATTAAGAAACCAATTAATTGTAAAAACCTATCTTCATAGAAATAATTTAAATATAATATAAAATTTCATCTACCAAAATTTAATATTCAAGCAATTGAAACTAATAATATTACATCTCCAATCCGATTAGATAAAGCAGTTAACATTCCTGCAGAATAAGATTTTACATTTTGATAATAAATTACTAAACAATAAGAAACTAATCCTAATCCATCTCAACCTAATAAAATAGAAATTAAATTAGGACTTAAAATTATTAATATTATAGAAAATACAAATATTAATACTATTAAAATAAATCGTTTTAAATTCAGATCCCCAAATATATAAGATTTTGCATAAAAAATTACTATAGAAGAAATTAATAATACAAATGATATAAATAAAGTGGATATTCAATCAATCAAAATTAATATTTCTATATTTAAAGAATTTAAATTAAAAAATATAAATTCTAAATAATAAATTTTATCTAAAAATATTAAATTTAAACTTAAAATAAAAAAAAATAAAAATAAAATTATTAATAAAAAAGAAAAAATTACACAAATTGAAATTATTTAAGATTTTCATAATATTTTTGATTCCACAAATCAATGTTTTTTTTAAACTACTTAAATAAAAATTAAAGTAATCTCTTTTTAATAAAATCAAATTTAAAGGAATTCAATGTAAAACTAATAAAAGTAATTCACGAAAAGAAATCATTTTTAAAGAAAATAAACCATTAAAAAATAATCCATGCTGTCTATAAGAATATAAAAATAAACAATAAACAGCTCTAAAAAATGATAATAATATAATTATATATATACATAAAAAAGAATAATTAATTATTCTATTAATTAATAAAATTTCCCCTAATAAATTTATAGAAGGGGGAGCTGCTATATTTGCAATAACTAATAAAAATCATCATAAAGATATAAAAGGGACCAAATTTAATATTCCTTTATTTAAAAAAATTCTTCGTCTAAAAATTCGTTCATAATTTAAATTAACTAAAACAAATAATCCTGAAGAACACAATCCATGAGCTAATATTATTACTAAAGAACCTGAAAAACCTCAACTATTTAAAGTTAATAATCCTCTTAATATTAAACCTATATGAACTACAGAAGAATAAGCGATTAAAGATTTTAAATCTCTTTGACGTAAACAAGTTAAAGAAACCAAAATTCTTCCAATTAAAGAAAAATTTAATAAAAAAAAATTTATCTTAATTCCCAATATTATAAATAACTGTAAAAAACGTATTAATCCATAACCCCCGAGCTTTAATATTACCCCTGCTAAAATTATTGAGCCCGCAACTGAAGCTTCCACATGAGCTTTAGGTAATCATAAATGAAATATAAAAATAGGTAATTTAACTAAAAAAACTATTATTATTATAAAATATATTACTACACTATTTAAATCAATTATATAAAAATTTATAAATAAAAAATAAAAATTTTTATTAAACATAAAAATAAATAAAATTATTGGTAAAGAAGCCATAATTGTATAAAAAAATATATATAACCCTGCCTGAAGTCGCTCTGGTTGATAGCCTCATCCTATAATTAACAATAAAATAGGAATTAGACTTGCCTCAAAAAATATATAAAATATAAATATATTTAAAGATAAAAAAGTCAAATACAAAAAAATCAATAAAATTAAAACTAAAAATCTAAACAAGGAAGAATAATCATTATTTTTAAAAATTTTTTCTCTTGCTATATATATTAAAAAAGAAATTCATAATCTTAATAAAACTAAAAAATAAGATAATTTATCACAACCTAAAAAATAACTTATATAATCTAACTCATTAAAAGGTATATTTAATATAAATAAGAACCTTAATAAAACTAAGTAATTCTTAATTAATCAAAATTTATTTAAAAAACTTAAAGGAATTAAAAATATTAATATTAATAAAAATTTTATCATAACAAATTTAAAGATAAAAAATAATCATTCCCATAAGAACGAATTATAGAAACTATTAATGCTAAACCTATTGCTCTTTCACAAACTCTTATAGTTAAAAAAATTAAAACAAAATAAACTTCAAAATTAAACTTTATTAAATATAAATACATAATAAAAAATAAAATTAAAATTACAAATTCTATTCTTAATAATATTGCTAATAAATGCTTTCGATTTAATGCAAATCTTAATATCCTTATTATAAACATATAAATATATATTACCATATTTTAATAATTTAAAAAAAATATTGGTCTTGTAAACCAAAAATAAGATATAATCTTTTAAAATTTCAGAGAAAACTGAATATCTTTAATCTCCAAAATTAATATTTTAAATTAAACTATTCTCTGATATTTTCTTAATATTAATAACTTCTACATTAATAATATTTATAAAACACCCTCTATCTATAGGATTAGTAATTCTTATACATACAATTATTACATGTATTTATATTGGATTAATAAGATTAAATTTTTGATTTTCTTATATTTTAATTTTAATTATAATCGGAGGATTATTAGTCTTATTTATTTATATAACAAGAATTGCCTCAAATGAAAAATTTAAATTCAATAAAATTTTATTTACTATAATTTCAATTTTTACAATTTCTATAATTTTTAACTTAACCTTAAATAATAAATACAATTTAAATTTTATATTAAATAATGAATTATTAAATAATATAAATTTTAATTTAAATTTAAGAAAATTTATTACATTCCCAAATTCAAACATTTTTATAATTATTGTATTCTATTTATTAATTGCTATAATTGCTGTAGTAAAAATTACTAAAGTAAGATTTGGGCCTTTACGACAATTTAAATATGAAAATACCAATTCGAAAAAAAAATTCTCTTTTAAAAATTATTAATAATGTAATTATTGACTTACCAACTCCTTCTAATATTTCATATATATGAAATTTTGGATCACTATTAGGATTAAGCTTAATTATTCAAATCATTACAGGTTTATTTTTAACTATACACTACTGTTCTAATATTGAATTAGCTTTCAACAGAATCTCTCATATCTGTCGAAACGTTAATAATGGATGATTAATCCGAACTATTCATGCTAATGGAGCATCATTTTTTTTTATTTGTTTATATATTCACATTGGACGAGGAATTTATTATGGTTCATATAAATTAATTCATACTTGAATTACTGGGACTACTATTTTATTTTTAACTATAGCTACTGCTTTTTTAGGATATGTCCTTCCTTGAGGACAAATATCATTCTGAGGAGCCACAGTTATTACTAACTTAGTATCTGCAATTCCTTATTTAGGAAATTCTATTGTAATTTGATTATGAGGAGGATTTGCTGTAGATAATGCAACTTTAAATCGATTTTATTCTTTTCATTTTATTTTACCTTTTATTATTACAGCTTTAGTAATAATTCACCTTCTTTTTCTTCATAATACTGGTTCTAATAATCCTTTAGGTTCAAATTCTAACCTAGATAAAACACCATTTCATCCTTATTTTTCATTTAAAGATATTATAGGATTTTTAATAATAAGATTTATATTAATAAATATTGTTCTGTTAAATCCTTATCTATTAAGTGATCCAGATAATTTCATTCCAGCCAATCCTTTATCTACCCCACCCCACATTCAACCAGAATGATATTTTTTATTCGCTTATGCAATTCTTCGCTCAATTCCTAATAAATTAGGAGGAGTAATTGCTTTAGTCTTTTCTATTGCAATTCTTTACTTAATTCCCTTTATTAATAATAAAATAATAAAAAGAAATTCATTCTATTCTTTTAATAAATTTTTATTTTGATCTTTTCTTACTTTTATTTTAATTTTAACCTGAATTGGAGCTAAACCTGTAGAAGAACCTTTTATCCTAACAGGTCAAATTTTTACTATCTTTTATTTTTTTTTTTTTATTCTAAATGCCATAATTTATAAATTATGAGATTTTTGTTTGTATAATTAGTTATTTAATTAATGAGCTTGAAAAGCATATATTTTGAAAATATAAGAAAGAAATAATATTTCTATTAATTTATACTAAAAATAATTAACTAAATTAAAAAAACAAAAATAAATATTATTAACCTAAAATTAAATAAAAAATAATTTAATGAAATAGGTAAATAAACTTTCCAAGATAAAAACATTAATTTATCATAACGATAACGAGGAAAAGTTCCGCGAACTCAAATTCAAAAAAACGATAAAATTACTAATTTAAAAAAAAATATTCAAGAATAAAAATTTCCTCCAAATAAAACTAAAACTCTAATTATTCTTATAAATAAAATATTTGAATACTCTGCCATGAAAATTAAAGCAAATCTAACTCCTCTATATTCAATATTAAAACCAGAAACTAATTCTGATTCTCCCTCTGCAAAATCAAAAGGAGTACGATTAGTTTCTGCCAATCTTGAAACTAATCATATTAAACCTAAAGGAAAATTTAACAAAATAAACCAAACAAACTTTTGATAAATTATAAAATCATAAAAATTTAAAGATATAATTAATAATAAAAATGACAATATAATTAAAAATATTCTAACTTCATAAGAAATAGTTTGAGCAACAGAACGTAATCTTCCTAACAAAGAATAATTAGAATTTGAAGATCAACCTGATATTATAATAGTGTAAACTCTTAAACTAGAGATTCTAAAAAAAAACATTACAGAAAAATTGAACTTTATCAAATAACAAAAAAAAGGTATTCTAATTCATAACATTAAAGCTAATATCAAATTTATTATAGGAGAAAATAAAAAAATGAAAATATTGGACATATAAGGAAAAATTAATTCTTTTCTAAACAATTTAATTGCATCTCTAAAAGGTTGTAAAATTCCTATATATCCAACTTTATTCGGTCCTTTACGTAATTGAATATAACCTAATAATTTACGTTCTAATAAAGTTAAAAATGCTACTCTTACTAAAACTATTAATATTAAAATAAATAAAATAAATATCATATAAAAAAAATTCATTTTTATTATTTGTATAAAATACATTTAAAGATTCTAAATCTAACGCACTATTCTGCCAAAATAATATTTTTATTCAATAAAAAAATTTTAAATTATAATTTTGGTCCTTTCGTACTAAAAATTATTAATTAATTAAAGATAGAAACCAACCTGGCTCACACCGGTTTAAACTCAGATCATGTAAAATTTTAATGGTCGAACAGACCAAATATTTAAGCTTCTACACCTAAAATTTATTTTAATCCAACATCGAGGTCGCAATCTTTTTTTTCGATAAGAACTCTAAAAAAAAATAACGCTGTTATCCCTAAGGTAATTTAATCTTTTAATCATTTATATGGATCATATATTCATAAATTAATGGAAAAATATAAAAAAAGTTTATTAAATTTTTAAATCACCCCAATCAAATTTATTTTTAAATAAAAATTATAGAATTCCAAAAATTTAAATAAAAAAAATAAATAAAACTCTATAGGGTCTTCTCGTCTATTAAAAAAATTTAAGCTTTTTAACTTAAAAATAAAATTTTTAAAACTTTAAATAAAGAAAGTTATTTTTTCATCAAACCATTCATACAAGCTTTCAATTAAAAAACTAATGATTATGCTACCTTTGCACAGTCAAAATACTGCGGCCCTTTAAAATATTCAGTGGGCAGGCCCTACTTTAAATTATATTCAAAAAGAGATGTTTTTAATAAACAGGTGAAAAATATATTTGCCGAATTACTATATTTAATCTTAACTATATATATATATATATATATATATATATATATATGTATATATATATAATACTAATTTTATCATTATTACAAAAAATTATAAATTAATTTTTTAATTTTAATAAAAAAATTAAATTTTATAAAAATAATATTTTTTAAATAATAAATTTTAATAAATTTTTATTAATAGAAATTTTCAATCCTATAAATTATTAAATTTAATAAAATTATAAAAATTTAAACTAAAGCTTATCCCTTAATTTATTAATTATTAAATTAATTTGATTAAAAAATAAATAAATTAAACTTAATAAAAAAATTAAATTTTTTTCTTAAAAAACTAGATATATTTAAAAACGAATAACATTTCATTACTAAAATTTTATTTTAAATATTTATGCCACAATAAAATTTATAAAATCTTAGCTCTTTTAAATTCGAGAAATTTAAATTTTTAAATATTATTTAATAAACCCTGATGCACAAGGTACAAAATAAATTTTCTTTTTAAAATTTTAAAATATTCCTTTTCAGTACTAATATACTATAATAAAATTAAATTTTTCATTAAATAATAAAAATTATAATATTTTAATTAATATAATAAAAAAAAAATAAATTAATAAAAATTTAAATTCAATTTAAATGTTTAATTATCTTTTTAATGTAAATAAAATGCTTATTCAAGCTCTAAATTGACATTCTAGAATCACTTTCCAGTAAACCTACTATGTTACGACTTATTCCAATTTAAATGAAAGCGACGGGCAATATGTACATATTTTAGTGCTAAATCATTAAAAATAAGTTAATTTAATTACTTTCAAATCCAATTTCATAAAATTTTTAAAATATTTAAATCCATTAATAAAATTTAATCGTAACCCATTTCTTCTTTAATATAACTTCACCTTGATCTGATTAATTTCTTTATAAAGAAATTTTAAATATTAAATTCTTAAAAAATATTTAAAAACGATGATATAAAAATTTATAATTAAAGTATATTCAATCGTGGAATATCAATTATAGAACAGGTTCCTCTGAAAAGTTTAAAATACCGCCAAATTGTTTAGCTTTAAAGAACTTAACTATTAATCACTTAGCTTAATATTTTACATTAAAAATAATAGGGTATCTAATCCTAGTTTAAATAAAAATTTCCTAACTTCATAATATTTTTTTTAAAAATAATATTTTAATTAAAATTTCACCTTAAAATTTAAATCATATTTTTTTTATTAATAATTAATTAATTAAAACTAATAAATATATATTATATAAATTGTATAACCGCTGCTGCTGGCACAAAATTCGCATATATTAAATTAAATTACTAATTCTAAATTACTTTAATAATTAAATTTATAAACTACTAAATAAAAATCTAAAAAAAAAATTCATATAAATTTTATTTAAATATATATACTCAATACTACAATTAAATATTAAAAAACTTTAAAATAAAAAAAGACACCTATTTATAATCTATATAAATTTTATTAAAAATTTATTTATAGTTAACAAAAAAAAGTAACTTCCTCCCACATGAAAATTCCTGAAACTAAATTATTTAAATAATTATGATCCCTTTTCAAAAATCTTTAAAAATTTAATTTTTAATTAAAATAACAATTAAGTTTAATTTTCCCTTTAATAAAACTTAAATTTTAACCTATCCAGAATTTCCATAATAATTAATCTTATAATTTTAATAAAATTTTTAATTTTAATAAAAAACAAAATTACTAATACTAATGTGTTATAATTAAATTCCCTAAATTTAAAATAACCACGATCATTTTTATCTCCCTAAATAAAAATAATCTAAATAAAAAATTAAATTCTAAATTAAAAAAATATTAAAATCCCTAAATTTTAAATTTTCAATTTAAAAATTCTTTAAAAAATGTTTTTTAAAAATTAAATAAATTTTTTAAATTTTATTTAAATTTTGAAATTTTATAAAAATTAAAAATTTTTTAAAAAATTTCGAAATCTTATAAAATTAAAAAATTTCTTTAAATTACAAAATTTTACTAAAATTATAAAAATTTTTTTAAAATTTATGATTAATTTAAAAAAAAAAATTATAAATTTTAAAATTTTTTAAATTTTCAAAATTTTTTAAAATTTATTTTTTTTCTTACTTCAAGTGTAAATCTCTAAGTTTCTAAAATTTTTTAATTTAAAAAATTTATTAATTAGACATTTTCTATCAACGATACTTAAATTAATTACCTTTATCTAAATTATTAATAAAATAAACAAATAAAAATTTTTAAGAAAGTTATTAAAACAAACAGATGTTTAAATATCAATAATGACAAATTTTAACGAAGACAAAAAAAATTAAATATACATAATTAATTAAATAATTATTTTAATTTAGTTAATTATTTTTAGTATTTATAATATTATCATTCATGAAAAAAAAAAAATTTTAATTAATAAATAAAAATACCTAATTTTATGAATTTATAAAAATTTAAAATTTACAAAATTTTCATATAATAAAATACAATAAATAGTAAAATAAGTAGGTTTTTTTTTTTTTTTCGATTAATACTTTTCGTAATTAAAAATTTACTTTATTAATAATTAATTAATTTTATATTTTAATTAATAAATATATATATATTATAATTAAATTATTAATGTAAAAAAATAATAACTATTATTGTTAAATTAAATATTAAATGATTTATTTAACTTTGTATATTTGTAATAAATATTATATATTATTAAATAATTTATATATTAATAAATTCTCGTGAAATTCCATCTATTAGCTTATAAGAATTAATTGATTCATTTAAAACTCTCTCTCTTTCTACAAAGGAGCTATATATCTATAAGATAATGAGATATGAATAAGCTAAAGGTATACTGATAGATAATTAGTTTAACTATGGAATTAAAATTAGCACCGATAATCCTAATTACAGATCTTATCCAATGACATCTATATTTCGCCTATCGTATAAATTTTACATATATTTATATATATATTATTAATTAATAAATAATTATAGATATATATAATGTAAATTTTTAATAAAGAAGAGAGAAATTGGCTAGGAAATAGGGGTAAAAAAGCGCCTATATTGGACATTTAACCTAGTTAATTATTTTTTGTCAATTTTGGATTTTTTTTTTTTTTCGTTTTAAAATGCAAAAATTTTGATTTTTAAAAATTTTTAAAATTTTTAGCCTTTAAGAACAAAATTCTAATTAAGCACTTTTTCATGGTCTGTAAAAAAAAATCTATACTATAGTAATTTTTACAATTTAAGTGAAAAAC